AATTGCGAATTATTCTGCATTTGCCCAATCAATAACTTCGAATCGGATCTTAGGAACTCACTATTTCCAACGTGACAATTTGGCGCCAACTTTTCAAGTCCTTCCCTATTTTTTAATGGATGAAAGGGGGAAAATTGTGAAGCCTGATCCGTGCAAGAACATCATTTTCAATCCATTTTATTTACATTGGGATTTTTGGTATTACACTTGGTGGGAAAAGTCATCTACAATTATGAGTCTTGGGCAGTTTATTTGTGAAAATGTACAAATAGCCAAAAAAGGACCACATCTTAAATCGGGTCAAGTTATAATTGTTCAAGTTGACTCTGTAATAATACGATCGGCTAAGCCCTTTTTGGCAATCCCAGGAACAACTGTGCATGGTCATTATGGGAAACTACTTTCTAAAGGAGATACATTAGTGACCTTTATCTATGAAAAATCAAGATCTGGTGATATAACGCAAGGTCTTCCAAAAGTGGAACAGGTGTTAGAAGTGCGTTCAATTGCTTCAATATCAATGAATCTCACAAAGCGGGTGGACAGTTGGAACAAATGTATACCAAGAATTCTTGGAATTCCTTGGGAATTCATGATTGGTACTGAGCTAACTATCGTGCAAAGTCGTATCTCTTTAGTGAATAAGATCCAAAAAGTTTATCGATCCCAGGGCGTGCAGATACATAATCGACATATCGAAATTATTGTCCGTCAAATAACCTCCAAAGTGGTGGTTTCAGAAGACGGACTCTCGAATGTTTTTTTACCCGGAGAACTGGTTGGATTGTTGCGAGCGGAACGAATGGGACGCGCTTTGGAAGAAGCAATTTGTTACCGAGCTGTCTTATTGGGAATAACCAGAGCGTCTCTGAATACTCAAAGTTTCATATCGGAAGCGAGTTTTCAGGAAACTGCTCGAGTTTTAGCAAAAGCAGCTCTCCGGGGTCGTATCGATTGGTTGAAAGGCCTGAAAGAGAACGTTGTTCTGGGGGGAATGATACCGGTTGGTACTGGATTCAAAGGCAAAGGATTAGTGCAACAATATAAGCATCTGCCTTTGCAAAGAAAAGAAAAAAATCTATTCGAGGGAGAAATGAGAGATATTTTATTTCACCAAAAAACCTTATTTGATTCTTTCGATTCAAAGAATTTCCACCATACATCAGAACAATCAGTTAATACTCAAAACGATTCCTAAGAGCAAATTGATGCTTTTGATTTTGTAAAGGATCTATATTTGATTTGGCAGGAGTAATGAAAAAAACATAATGAATAGAAAAGACGCAGGACTTGGCCCTGTCTTTCGGGCCAATCTCTGGTAGAAGAGAAGGTTCCGTCGGAACTATTTTTCAAGGTCCCTCGTCTCTTTTTGGTTTTTGAAAAAAAAAACCAAAAAGAGGGAGAAGTGTGGGGAAAAATGACAAGAAGATATTGGAATATAAATTTGGAAGAGATGTTGGAAGCAAGAGTTCATTTGGGACATCGTATTCAAAAATGGAATCCTAAAATGGCACCTTATCTCTCTGCAAAGCGTAAAGGTAGACATATTACAAATCTTGTTAAAACGGCTCGTATTTTATCAGAAACTTGTGATTTGCTTTTTGATGCAGCTCGTGAGCAAAAACAATTCTTAATTGTTGGCACTAAAAAAAACGCAGCTGATTTAGTATTCCGGGCTGCAATAAATGCTCGGTGTCATTATGTTACTAAAAAATGGCGCAGCGGGATGTTAACGAATTGGCCGACTACAAAAATGAGCCTTGAGAAATTTAACGACTTAAAAATCAAACAACAAACCGGAAGATTGGACCGTCTTCCAAAACGGGATGCGGCCATCTTGAAAAGACAATTATCTCACTTGCAAAGATATCTTGGCGGGATTAAATATATGACAGACTTACCCGATATTGTAATCATCGTTCATCAGCACGAACAATATACGGCCCTTCGGGAATGTATCACTTTAGGAATTCCAACAATTTGTTTAATCGATACAAATTGTGACCCCAATCTCGCCGATATTTCGATTCCAGCGAATGATGATTCTATCCTTTCCCTCCGATTTATTCTTAACAAATTAGTATTCGCAATCTGTGAGGGCCGTTTAGCGTCTTTAAAAAATCCGTAATTACCAAGAAGAAAAAGAACTTAGATCGTGTCGGAACCCTCAGAGATTTATCGAATCGCTTACTATTTCTGACTCTCAAAAACGAGATAAAAAGAACTGGGCATAGAGTGTGATTAGTTGGTATTCCAAATATAGGATTCAATGAGCTAAGTCAAGAAAAAGATGGTTGAATCAAACAAATTTCGTTTCAAGTTTTCTTTTTGTCAGAGAGCAATATGAATCTTTTCGCAGGTTCCACTAATATACTCAAAGGGTTATACCAGATATCCGGTGTCGAGGTAGGCCAACATTTCTATTGGAAAATCGGGGGTTTCCAAGTTCACGGCCAAGTACTGATTACTTCTTGGGTTGTAATTGCTATCTTAGTAATTTCCGCTGCGCTAGCTGTTCGGAAACCACAAATAATTCCGACCGGCGTTCAGAATTTCTTTGAATATGTCCTTGAATTCATTCGAGATGTGAGTCAAACTCAAATTGGAGAAGAATACAGTCCTTGGGTTCCTTTTATTGGAACGATGTTTCTCTTTATTTTTGTTTCAAATTGGTCCGGCGCTCTTTTACCTTGGAAAATCATCCAATTACCTCACGGCGAGTTAGCCGCACCCACAAATGATATAAATACTACCGTTGCTTTGGCTTTACTCACGTCAGTGGCCTATTTCTATGCGGGGCTTACTAAAAAAGGGTTCGCTTATTTCGGGAAATATATTCAACCAACTCCAATCCTTTTACCGATTAACATCTTAGAAGATTTCACAAAGCCCCTATCACTTAGTTTTCGCTTGTTTGGAAATATATTAGCTGATGAATTAGTAGTTGGTGTTCTTGTTTCATTAGTACCTTTAGTGGTTCCTATTCCTGTCATGTTCCTTGGTTTATTTACAAGTGGTATCCAAGCTCTGATTTTTGCAACTTTAGCCGCAGCTTATATAGGTGAATCCATGGAGGGCCACCATTGACTAGTTTTGAAAAAGTCTTTTTTGAGCTTTGACGAAGGCAATATAGGCGCGGCTCAAACGAATCAACTTCGAAAAAACAATAGCTATACTTACACTTTATACGATTTAGCGCAATAGCAAAAAAGATTAGGCTATTGAATAGAGAATTGTAAAAAAAGGAAAAAGATCAAAAGAATCTTTTGCCAAAAATGCGCCCTCCATTTTAGGACGATTTTTTGGATGGCTTGACCAAGCTTAATCGGCACCGAGCATGATTTCCTTTTCAATTGATTTAATTCAACGCGCGGCCTACAACTTTTGTCCAAATATGAAATAGAATAGACTGGGTTTCATGAATCACTTTTTACGCAATGAGTATGTACCAATCAATTTGTGCCCTTTTTATTGTATCCATGCAGGATCATGATAAAGGGCGGGAAAGAAGAATTTACAAAAACGGAATTTCGAAACAATCAAAAATGGGCTGAAGAGGGGATCCAATGGAATGGCACTAAGAAAACTCTTGTGACTATTTTGACGAATGATTCTCAAATACGGTTCGCTCTAAAATGGATAACGAGTTGGTTTCCAGTAGTCAAGAAAGACATGTATATGATATATTAGCGAGTTCGAGAGCAATTAACGATCGATCAAATTTGCCCTCCGAATATGAATTTATTCGGAGAGTTTCCTATCTTTCGTAGTTATTTCGACTGGATGACTATATCATTAACCATTTCTTTTTTGGGGATGAGGAACTTATCATGAATCCACTGATTGCTGCCGCTTCCGTTATTGCTGCTGGATTGGCTGTAGGACTTGCGTCGATTGGCCCTGGAGTTGGTCAAGGTACTGCGGCGGGCCAAGCGGTAGAAGGTATCGCACGCCAGCCGGAGGCAGAGGGGAAAATACGAGGTACTTTGTTACTTAGTCTAGCTTTTATGGAAGCTTTAACAATTTATGGCCTAGTTGTTGCATTAGCCCTTTTGTTTGCGAATCCTTTTGTTTAATCTTAGAAATTGGAAAACCTTTTGTTCATTTTGAATTACCTTTTACTTCGGCTTTCCTTTTTCAAATTCTAGCAATAGTTTGTTCTCGTGGGAAGAAAAAATCACCGGCGGGAAGGGCTAGGGCTGATTTGCAGATGAGGAATTAGCATGCCGACTCACTTTCAGCCGTCCCCGTTAGAGTCGTTGCCGTGAGGAATTCTGAATTTAGTTGCCATGTCGAACGAAGAAGAAATGGGAAAATCGGAATGCGTATCTTCTTGATTAGTTGCATTGGTATCCAACTAAGATCCTCTTATAGAAAAGGGGCGAAGTGATACAAAGTGAGACAAAGTTCTGTTCGGTTTTGGAGTGTATCTATAAGAGGAGATCCTATGAAAAATGTAACCGATGCTTTCCTTTCTTTAGGCCACTGGCCATTCGCCGGGAATTTCGGGTTTAATACCGATATTTTAGCAACAAATCCAATAAATCTAAGTCTAGTGATTGGGGTATTGATCTTTTTTGGAAAGGGAGTGTGTGCGAGTTGTTTCTTTCAAGAATAGGCTGGATCTAACCAGCTGTACTTTTTACGTTATAACGAGAAATGAAAGGTGCATAAGCTTGCGAATTCCTTCTAACTAAATGAAAACTTCAGAAATCATAGGGAAGAACCATAGCATTTCGTAATTCATTGGCCAATAGACTTTGATTCTCTAGGACCGAATAATGTGGGATTAGTAACATGGTTAAAGCGAAATCATTTCAAGTCCAGACGCAGCCTAGTATTCTTTCTACCCATCCATTGATATATCTATGTTAATGTCGAGATGGCTTCAAAAAAATTTATCTTATTACTAGAGAACACTCATAGTGATAAACGGATTGAAACTACTTGTGGAATTTGATTTCCTTTTGAGACAATGCTGAATGAACAACCTAGCTAGT